AGATCTCAATTAGAAGTTCCTAAATGGAGACACTTTATGTCTTACGTAGAATATATTACTATTACTCTATTCCAAACCGTGTGAACAGTCATTAGTCATTACTAAGAGACATACCAGTATTTCTATTTAGTCATTCGAGGGTCTCTTTTACTTTTATTAGTTATTATTATTAACAGCAGAAAAGAAATATATTTTCTAACTTATCTGTATATCGTTTATCCCTACGAAATAACAGACGAAATAGAACGATCTTAGAAGGAGAAGGGATATAATGAAATTTTTTGATTGGTTCTTCCCAGAGAAATGATCCGTTTTATTTGACTGATAGAGACAACAAACAATTCATAAACAATTCATTATAACAAATAAAAAAATATAAAATAAAAAAAAAAATGGTTAGAATAAAATAGTGTTCTTATTCGAAACGCCTTGTGATCTTCAACCAATTTTGCGCTTCAATATAATTCCCAGGAGTAAGCGCTATAGCCTGTTTCCAATACTCGGCAGCTTGGTCGAACCAAGCCTCCGCAATTTCAGAATCTCCTTGTCGAATGGCCTGTTCTCCCCGGTCGGAATAGGCGTGTAAATTCCTTCCCTTAGAACCGTACTTGAGAGTTTCCGACCTCATACGGCTCAGCAGTCAAATTCTTTTAGTATCTCATTTTTTTAATCTACCATATATAATTGAATAAGATTTCTTATGGATCTATCCCATTTTTTTCTCTCGAGTTAACCAAAAGAGGTTATGAGTTTCAAACTTGAATTTTGCTTAATGATTTAATCAGTTTTATCTTTTCTCCCACCTTCATAAAGCATAGGTATTTCCGCTATCATTAGAATTTTCTGAAAGGTAACTATCTCGGTTTCATATATAAATTTATATAGAATCTTTGAAAAAGACTTTCTTCATAAGAAGGAAAAGACTTACTATCGTTGGGATCTGATGCTACACCGCTGCTCAATACCTTAGGGGATCAACTCTATTACATAAGTGGATTCCTAACTTTTATCTCATATCATGACATAAGTAAGCAGTTGTTATTGTATCGGTCCAAAATCTCGCGAATTGATCTTTACGGCGCTTCCTTTTCAATTAGACCCTTTATTTATCCATAGAATAAAGTATCTAGGCATACCAATTTCGTCATATTTCCACTTCTATGAAGTGCATTTCTTTACTACAGCTGATAAAAATCGTTGTTTTGGACGATACATATGTAGAAAGCCTATTTTTTCTAGTATTTATTAACGGATTTGCTCTTTCTTTCCCTTTCTATAGTGGAGATAGTCGCACGTAATGACAGATCACGGCCATATTATTAAAAGCTTGTGGTAAGAATGGGTTCCGCTCTAGTGCCCGAAAATAATATTCCAAAGCTTTCGTATGTTCTCCGTTCCTTGTGTGGATAAGGCCTATGTTATAGAGTATATAACTTCGATCATAGGGATCGATTTCTAATCGCATAGCTTCATAATAATTCTGTAAAGCTTCCGCATAATTTCCTTCGGATTGAGCCGACATCCGTTACGGCCGTCGTTCGATTCAAAGAATCTCCGTTTCAGAACCGTACATGAGATTTTCATCTCATACGGCTCCTCCTTTATGTGCATAATGAGAATAATACATGGAATCCACAAAGATTGAAATGAAATAGTCTCATTATAAACTGAGTGGGGCTAGTGTTTTTCCAAGAAATCTCTAGCCAACCTTCTTGTAAAAAACCTTTCCTTAACATCAAGCATGTTGGTACTAGATAAAATAAAAAAGGGTGACTCCAACAATTTCTTTGTCTTCAACGCCTCTTAATTTCCAGGAATTAGTCACTTCAACAGTCTTCGATGGTTATATGGGTATCCAAAATACGAACGAGATGGATGTTTGTTGTCCCAACCATTCTTGTTAGTCCCGATCCTGATAAAGAAAAGGTATAATTTATAACAAAGTTTTCGTGTTGTTGATTCCTAGGAGTAGTGCCTCTTCCCCCATGCCCCCTATTGGTACTAGTGGAGTAGGTTTGACCTAACCCATAGGGTAACCTTTCGCTCAATACTCTAGAATCGACAATTGAAGCATCTGAGGCTGCATTAATCGGGGATACACGACAGAAGGGCTTGTTTTATTTACAAACTTCACCTTCAACAAGCGTAGATTTATTTCAATAATTTTTTTTTCTTTCTTTTCTGAGTGTCTTTCTCCTAAGATTGAGAGCGGTAAAATAAAAAAAGTATAACTCTAAAAAACAAAAAATTAGAAAATATATAAAAAATATAAAATTGATTTATAACTTTATAATTGATAATTGTATAATTGATAATTGTAATTTAGAATTATAATATAATTAATTTATTATATATTTTTATAATTTATTATAATATAATATTTTATATTTTATATAATATACTATTATAATATACTATTTTATAACATATTATAATATTAATTTATAATAATTTATAATAATAATATTAATTTATAATAACTAATATAATAACTAAATAA